ACCGGGATCAATTTCCTTACGATACTTAGTTGACATTCATCAAAAGGATCTAATGAATTATGAGTTCAATAGATCCTGTTTAGCAGAAAGACGGATATTTCTTGCTCATTATCAGACAATCACTTATTCACAAACCTCGTGTGGGGCTGATAGTTTTCATTCCCCTTCCCCATCTCCTCATGGAAAACCCTTTTCGCTCCGCTTAGCCCTATCCCCTTCTAGAGGTCTTTTAGTGATAGGTTCTATAGGAACTGGACGATCCTGTTTGGTCAAATACCTAGCGACAAACTCCTATGTTCCTTTCATTACGGTATTTCCGAACAAGTTCCTGGATGACAAGCCTAAAGGTTATCTTCTTGATGATATCGATATTGATGATAGTGACGATATTGATGATAGTGATGATGACCTTGATATTGATACGGAGCTGCTAACTATGACGAATGTGCTAACTATGTATATGACGCCGAAAATAGACCGATTTGATATAACCCTTCAATTCGAATTAGCAAAAGCAATGTCTCCTTGCATAATATGGATTCCAAACATTCATGATCTGCATGTGAATGAGTCGAATTACTTATCCCTCGGTCTATTAGAGAACTATCTCTCCAGGGATTGTGAAAGATGTTCCACTGGAAAGATTCTTGTTATTGCTTCGACTCATATTCCCCAAAAAGTGGATCCCGCTCTAATAGCTCCGAATAAATTCAATACATGCATTAAGATACGAAGGCTTCTTCTTCCACAACAACGAAAGCACTTTTTCATTCTTTCATATACTAGGGGATTTCACTTGGAAAAGAAGATGTTCCATACTAACGGATTCGGGTCCATAACCATGGGTTCCAATGCGCGAGATCTTGTAGCACTTATCAATGAGGCCCTATCAATTAGTATTACACAGAAGAAATCCATTATAGAAACTAATACAATTAGATCAGCTCTTCATAGAAAAACTTGGGATTTTCGATCCCAGATAAGATCGGTTCAGGATCATGGGATCCTTTTCTATCAGATAGGAAAGGCTGTTACACAAAATGTACTTCTAAGTAATTGCCCCATAGATCCTATATCTATCTATATGAAGAAGAAATCATGTAAGGTAGGGGATTCTTATTTGTACAAATGGTACTTCGAACTTGGAACGAGCATGAAGAAATTCACGATACTTCTTTATCTTTTGAGTTGTTCTGCCGGATCGGTCGCTCAAGATCTTTGGTCTTCATCCAGACACGATGAAAAAAATTGGATCACTTCTTATGGATTCGTTGAGAATGATTCTGATCTAGTTCATGGCCTATTACTATTATTACTATTAGAAGTAGAAGGCGCTCTGGCTCTGGCGGGATCCTCACGGACAGAAAAATATTGCAGTCAGTTTGATAATAATCGAGTGACATTACTTCTTCGGTCCGAACCAAGGAATCAGTTAGATATGATGCAAAATGGATCTTGTTCTATCGTTGATCAGGGATTTCTATATGAAAAATACGAATCGGAGTTTGAAGAAGGGGAAGGGGCCCTCGATCCGCAACAGATAGAGGAGGATTTATTCAATCACATAGTTTGGGCTCCTAGAATATGGCGCCTTTGTGGCAATCTATTTGATTGTATCAAAAGGCCCACTGAATTGGGATTTCCCTATTGGACTGGGTCATTTCGGGGCAAATGGATCATTTATCATAAAGAGGATGAGCTTCAAGAGAATGATTCGGAGTTCTTGCAGAGTGGAACTATGCAGTACCAGACACGAGATAGATCTTCCAAAGAACAAGGCTTTTTTCGACCAAGCCAATTCATTTGGGACCCTGCGGATCCATTCTTTTCCCTATTCAAAGATCAGCCCTCTGTCTCTGTGTTTTCACGTCGAGAATTCTTTGCAGATGAAGAGATGTCAAAGGGGCTTATTGCTTCCCAAACAAATCCTCCTACATCTATATATAAACGCTGGTTCATCAAGAATACGCAAGAAAAGCACTTCGAATTGTTGATTCATCGCCAGAGATGGTTTAGAACCAATAGTTCATTATCTAATGGATCTTTCCGTTCTAATACTCTATCCGAGAGTTATCAGTATTTATCAAATCTGTTCCTATCTAACGGAACGCTATTGGATCAAATGACAAAGACATTGTTGAGAAAGAGATGGATTTTCCCGGATGAAATGAAACATTTGATTCATGTAACAGGAGAAAGATTCCCCATCCCTTAGCCGTAAAGATATGTGCCCATGAAAAGGGGATTAAGTGGAACAGAATTGGCCGGATGGTAGAGTCGTGGAAACACTTGTTTCTTCCATCTTTTTGGCCTTAGCTCCATGGAAGAATTGAAATCTTAGATCACTATGTGTGGATGATATGAACTGCCTAAACAAGAATTCTTGAACTGCGAAAGAGCCTATTACTCGCTACATCAAACAATTTCTACTAATGAAACCATGTAAATACATCGGAAAATACGCATGTCCGCTGAAATGGTTGTTGCTATCTGCTCCAAT